CGAGCTAAAACAATATGCTGATGTCTCTAGTAAACCAAAGTCATCGTCGAATAGCTATTTTGCTTCAATTTCTTTTTTGAGAAAAAAAATGAAAGATTTAGTTACGATTAGAAATTGACTTTCTATCTTCAGCCATGGATCCCTTACTCATACTTATTCAATTGGAAGTCTTGGTCCAATTCAAAAATTCTGTTTCGCAATTTCATAATCCAACTTTGAAATTTATAAGTGACTCATGGATACAAATCACGAGAATGCGTATTTTTTCTCGACTTTCTCATTGAGAGGTAAAGGATTCAATCCTTTTAAGAAATAAAGTTTTTGATGGGAATATGAATAAACCCGAAAGACCCTTTAACTATTAAAAGGTTAATAGAACGAATCACACTTTTACCACTAAACTATACCCGCTACAATATCATTATTGTATACAAATGGACCTTTTGTCCAACAAGGTAATTGAGCATGATCAAGATAGGATCATCAAAGAATCATTAAAATGAGAGTGTTGAACTTTGGGAGTTCTAAATTGAATGAGATTCGGAAAAGAGGCTTCATTTAATTTAATAATTTAAATGAAATAACTAAAACCTTTTGCTGAAGAAGATAGATACCGATCAAAAAAACACTCAAATTCTAACAGAAAAATCCATTGTGAAAGAATCAAAAGTTTCTTTTTTAGTTCGGAAAATGAAAATGAAATATAACAAGAAAAAGCATGTAAAAAATCTTTCTTCTTTTTGTTGTTGCTTAAATCTAAAATATAAAATTATTATATAATAATATAAAACAAAACAAGTCTTTTTGTTTTCAAATCAGATAAATCATTATTTATCTATACTTCGTTGGAACAAAAAAAAAGGCCCGGCCTGGTCAGTACTTAGCCGGGCCATCAGAATAAGAAGGGCCTTTCAAACAAAACAAAGAGGTCTTCCTTATTTTTCTTTAGTTCGATTGTTGGCACGCCCCTCTTTTAGATACAGGAAATTCCTTATTTGTGGATCTCTCTCTATATATAATAGAATAGAGAAAGAAGAGTAGAGAAAGAAAGATTCCTTATATTATGTATAATATAGTAATTATCTTTTTCAATTGGGAGAGATGGCTGAGTGGACTAAAGCGTCGGATTGCTAATCCGTTGTACGAGTTATTCGTACCGAGGGTTCGAATCCCTCTCTTTCCGTTTCTGTTGATGACTTGATTTATTTATTTAATTTTCCTATTTTAAAAGTATGAGTTAAACGCGTGGAATAGATAAAATCCTAAGAAAATAGGAAAATTAACCAAGAAAAACCCTTTGGATTTTATTCTTCACGTCCAGGATTACGTCCCGGATCATTAGATAAGAATCCAAAGATAAAGAGAGAAACAAAAAATATCACTACGGTATAAACGAAGAGTTTCAGAGTAAGCATTACACAATCTCCAAGATTATTTTTTGGAAAAAAAGAGAATAGATCTTCCATTTTTCTACCACATAGACTATTTTGACACCAAGAAATAAGTTTTTCTAGAAATAAAAATGCATTGTCATAAATCCATTTGTTTTTCATTAACAAAAATTTTTGTTTATATCCAAATTAGATATTGTGGGAGACCCTAAATAGGGTTAGGGTCTTTCACTGGAAAAGGGGTTAAAAATGAGGAAATGGGGGTAAGCCGAATTTATGATTTATGGCGACTATCCAAGCCAAGAATTTCAGTGTGCGAATCGAAGGTTCATACTCTCAAACTTATCTGATTATATCAATTGTTAGGATTTTTTATCGAAGAAATCATGCATTTTCTAGGATATTATTAGTAAGGATCTTATCGAAAACTTACAGCAGCTTGCCAAACAAAAGCTAAGAGAAAAAAAAACAGAGGTATGACTGGCATAACATCTACGATTGGATTCAAAAAAGCATAGGCTTCGGGCAATTTGCCGAAGAAAAAACTACTCGAATAAAGGGCAGAATTAATACAGATCAAACTAACGATATTAAGCATAACAGACATTTTGTTCTTGGAGATAATTGCATTTTGATTGAGTTTTTGATATAAGGAACAAGGAAGAAAGTAAGTAAGGTAGACAAAAAATCCTTCTTTTTCTTTGAACCCACCCAACCAAAAATCCTCCAATTCTCAAAGGAGAATAGAAGAAATCATACTTTCATACAATATCTTAATTGAATTCTATGTAATGATCAATAAATTAAATTGAATTCTATATCTATATGTATCAAAATCCCAGTATCAATCTATTATATAAATATTTGGACTGCAGTTGACAAACAACCAGTAACAATATTATTGTTTCTTCGTGTAGATTATAAATTCAAATGGGGCGTGGCCAAGTGGTAAGGCAACGGGTTTTGGTCCCGCTATTCGGAGGTTCGAATCCTTCCGTCCCAGCGCATATCCATTTTTTTATGCTACATTATTCCCATAGAAAGAGTGAGAGTGGGGGGGTGGATATGAATGAATCCATATTAATTTTAACTAATATGTGTCTCTTCGAATCTCATTAAAAAGAAAGTTCCATAACAATAACATATTTATATATGTTATGGAGCCGGTGTTTTTTCTTTGAATCTGATTTTATTTAGGTATTTCGTGTTTGACTCTAATCAAAGATTGGAAATCTATGTAACGATTGAGGGAGAGGGGATTTATCCTATCCCTTTATATTTTATTTTATGCACTTTATGACAAGAGTCGATAATAATATTATGCAACCCCATGTTAAAGTTAAACAAAATACATATATATCATATAATGATATAAAATGAGAAAATGTTTAGCTTATATGGTATATATCGTTCTATTCCAATGACAATAAATTTTTGATTTTTGTGAAAAAGATTTGTAATCCTTAAAATGATATATAACAGTGACAACTCGTCAGTCTATCTGAGAGATACGAAAACCCTTCCCTATTTTTTTTCGATTTTTATTTTCGTAATTGTGATATGATATCAGATCAAAAGAATAAAGATTCAAATCTTAACTTACATCATTTTTTTATACATCTCATGTAAAAAAAATTAGATTGATTTCTTCTTTTCTTTGATCTATTTATTGATTTCAATTAAAATTTAATCAGTGCTGAGTCAATTAAAAAATAAAAATAGATCCTTCTATGAAGATCGAACGTGATTTTTACTGTTCAATTTTATTAAAATTAAATATGTCTAATAATGATGTCTAAATAGGAAACTTTTTTAATTTCAATTTTAAATTTTTTAAATGTTTTTTCAATGATTCCTTCTAAGTGGAATCTTTGAAAAAGTAGCAAATAGTTTAATCTATCCTATTGAATCATTTGAAAATACAGATTCAAAAAGTTATTCGTTTATATATTTCTATTTCGTTCTAGGATCTATATATTATTTATGTATGTTAAAAATGCCATCTTGCTAAAATTTTTTCAGAAAAACAGTTCTCCCTTATCATATATAGGCGAAAAAGTCTAGATTGTGATGTCTATGGACAGCTAAACCAATGACTATTCATGATTCCATGATTGAATCAATCCCATACTGGTTCCAAATTAGAGGAATGTTATGGTAAAACTTCGTTTGAAACGATGTGGTAGAAAGCAACGTGCGACTTGAAGGACACGATCCATTGTGGATTTTTACATCCATCATTTTCCATTTGTCTAGGAATGAGGGTGCCCTTGACTCGACATTGTTTGTTCTATTACACTTAAACCCTTCATTTTTTTGGGGTTGTAAATAGTCCACGATGGAGCTCGAGTAGAAAGGATTAATTCATTTCTCGGGGGCAAGGATCTAGGGTTAATGCCAATCGATCAATTGGAACAACTTCGTAAATATATCTTCCGTATATAGAAAGAGGAATATAGAAAAAGGATCCAATTGTAGCAAGTTTTCAATTCACAAGAAAAATTTGTTGGAATTTATCAAACCTTTTCGATTATTCGATTATAAAGTGTATCACGCGGGAATCAACAGGCCATGGGATTCTTTGCTAGAAAGCAATCAAAAAGGGTATGTTGCTGCCATTTTGAAAGGATTCAGAAGCACCGAAGTAATGTCTAAACCTAATGATTTAAAATAAGCATAAAGGATCTAAGAACAAGGAAACACCATTTGAATTGTCTCATATAGTATCAATAACTGCATCACACTAAAGAATCCAAATAGAATTTTAAACGAGACAAACAAATGGGGGTAAAGACTACTCATCAATAAATGAAATAGACTAAAGATTTTTCCTTTCAGCTATTTCAGAGTTATCCAACTTGAGTTATGAGTACGAATGGTTTTTCCTTTTCAGGAAGAAAAAAAGACTTAAATAATAGTCGAATTGATTTTATAGGCCCATTTGTCATTTAATTTATTAGAATTGCATACATAGACAAAACTTCGAATCAAATCATTTTTTCTCGAGCCGTACGAGGAGAAAACTTCCTATACGGTTCTAGGGGGGGTATTGTTGATCTACATCTATCCCAATGAGCCGTCTATCGAATCGTTGCAATTGATGTTCGATCCAGAAGAGAAGGAAAAGATCTTAGAAAAGTGGGCTTTTATGATCCAATGAAGAATCAAACTTATTTAAATGTTCCCCTTATTCTATATTTCCTTGAAAAAGGTGCTCAACCCACGGGAACTGTTCAGAATCTTTTAAAAAAAGCGGAAGTTTTTAAGGAACTTTCGTCTAATCAAATGAAATTCAATTAAAGAAATACCAGGGGGGGGAGCAGTTTGTATATAACTTTGTATAATTTTTTTGTACTTATTTTTTTTATTTCCCCCCCTTTTCTGCTGTATTCGTATTTATTTAGGATTGTTTCCGTTAAATTGGATGGTCTAAAATGACAGACAAAACCTCAGTTTATTGATCTACTAAATATAAAATTCGGACATTTCCTTCAATTGTGTGGTTTTTATTGCAGCTCAACTACCCATCAAGGAATCTATTTTGCTTATTCCACTTAGATTCATGAAATACATTATGGACTAAAAAACCCGGAAATTTTTTTCAATTCTTCCTTTTTGATTCTTTCAGTTATCTTTTTTTTATCTAAATTAGATATATAGTGTCAATCCAAGACAATTTTGAATATTATTGCATTGTTAAATTGCAATTCAAAGAATTGAAAAAAAAAAATCAATGCAATTTATTTTTTCCACTGTATTTTTTTCTCAACATTTATATTGACAACAGTGTATCGAACAAATATAATTCATCGTGATAAGCGAACCGGGTCTATTTATTTCCGTCCCATAGGTTTTTACTTTACCTTATTCAAATTCAAACGATGCTTTCTTCGATACAAGAGGTTTTTTTGATTGAATTAAAGGGTAGATAACATAAGAGATACTCTATAAATTTTTTAAATTTGGTATATATATTTTTTTTTATCTGAGAATTTCTTGTATTTTCATCTAATCAATTTCTTTATTATGTTTCGAATCCATTATAAAATTTGTTTTTTTATATTTGTTAGCTCAACGGTTTGATTAACTTATATAATATCCTTTCCTTTTGTTTAAATTTAATTGAATTTGATTCTGATTGTATCTATACACTCTTTGTTGAAGATTTTTGTTGAAGGTTGAAGTTTTATTTAATCTATATTTTATTCGGGTTGCTAACTCAACGGTAGAGTACTCGGCTTTTAAGTGCGGCTAGAATCTTTTACACATTTGGATGAAGTGAGGAATTCGTCCATACCATTGGTAAAGTTTGGAAGACCGCGACTGATCCTGCAAGGGAATAAATGGAAAAAAGAGCATGTCGTATCAATGGAGAGTTCTGAGGATATTTCATCCTTATCGGATCGGTATAAAACCTTGTTCGAATTCTTGGAACGAAACAAAATAAAGTAAAGTAGGGTCAAATGAATAAATGGATAGGGGCCCTATGGCTTCAATTAATTATAAAAAAGAAAAAGCAACCAGCTTCTGTTCTTAATTTGAATAATTTCCCGATCTAATTAGACGTTAAAAATAGATTAGTGCCTGATAGGGGAAGGACTTCTCCCCCACGAGTGGATTCTATATTTTTTTAATGAATCCTAACTATTGGCATTCTCGATTTTGGAATGAAGATGCGTGTGTAAAAGAAACAGTATATTGATAAAGAAAGTTTTTTCCGAAATCAAAAGAGCGATTAGGTTGAAAAAATAAAAGATTTCTAGCCATCTTATTATCCTATAATATAGACGAATTAAATGAAATGAATGGAAAAAGGAGAGGGTAGAGAATCTGCTGATAAGTTTACCTATCCCGAGGTATCTATTCTTACTAGAATACCTTGTTTTGACTGTATCGTACTATGTATCATTTGATAACCCCCAAAATCTTCTACTTTTGATTCAAATCGAATTTCAAATGGAGGAAAGCCAAAGATATTTACAGCTAGAGAGATCTCAACAACACGACTTCCTATATCCACTTATCTTTCAGGAATATATTTATGCATTTGCTTATGATCGTGGTTTCAGTAGATCCAGTTTGTCGGAAAATCCGAGTTATAACAATAAATCTAGTTTACTGATTGTGAAACGGTTAATTACTCGAATGTATCAACAGAATCATTTTATTATTTATTATCCTAATGATTCTAATCAAAATACATTTTGGGCGCGCAGAAATAATTTGTATTCTCCAATCATATCAGAGGGTTTTGCTTTTATTGTAGAAATTCCATTTTCTCTAGGATTAATATATTGTCTAGAAGGGAAAAATAAAAAGATAGTCAAATCTCAAAATTTACGATCAATTCATTCAATATTTCCCTTTTTAGAGGACAATTTTTCACATTTAAATTTTGTATTAGATATACTAATACCCCAGCCTGTTCATGTGGAAATCTTGGTTCAAACTCTTCGCTGTCGGGTAAAGGATGCCTCTTCTTTGCATTTATTACGATTCTTTCTCAACGAGTATTGTAATTCGAAGAGTCTTATTACTCCACAGAAAGCCAGTTCCTCTTTTTCAAAAAAAAATAAAAGATTGTTCTTATTTTTATATAATTCTCATCTATGTGAATACGAATCTATTTTCGTCTTTCTACGTACTAAATCTTCTCATTTACGATCAACATCTCTTGGAGTTCTTCTTGAACGAATATATTTTTATGGAAAAATAGAACGTGTTGTGAACATCTTTGTTAAGGTTAAGGATTTTCAGGCGAACCTACGGTTGGTTAAGGAACCTTGCATGCATTATATTAGGTATCAAAGAAAATCCATTCTGGCCTCCAAAGGGACGTCTCTTTTCATGAATAAATGGAAATCTTACCTTGTCGCTTTTTGGCAATGGCATTTTTCGCAGTGGTTTCATCCAAGAATGATTTATATAAATCATATATCCAATCATTCCCTTGAATTTTTGGGCTATCTTTCAAATGTGCGAATGAACCCTTCAGTGGTACGGAGTCAAATTATAGAAAATTCATTTCTAATCAATAATGCTATTAAGAAAGTCGATACCCTTATTCCCATTATTCCTCTGATTGCGGCATTGGCTAAAGCTAAATTTT